ATAGATTTTCAATTTCAATTTGAAAATTGAATGTAATTTTTCATTTTCATTAAATGTTTCATTTCATTTCTACCAGATATGTCTTTTTTATTTCGTTGAAAATCTATTTTACGGTATAGACGTTTATGACCTCCCCCTCTATGCCTTGAGGTAATGATTCCTCTGGCATTACGACCTTTACCACAACGACGCTGTCCAGAGATCAAATTGTTTCGTGGATTGGATTTCACTTGAATTCCAACAGTTGCATTTCGCGTGTTCGGGGTAGAAGTTTTATATAAATGTATCGCCGTGTTATGAAGTATTTTGAGTGAAATTCATTTCTTTTCTTTCTAAGCTAATAGATGGAATAGAATAACCCGCTTGAAGCGTAATAATCATACGTTTGTAATGCATTTTATGCCCTCTAAGGGGTCTCCTTCTTCGACTCTTTCCCGGGATTCGATGACTATTCATAGCTATTACCTTGACACCAAAAAAGAGTTCGACCCAACGCTTTATTTCTGTCCTAGTTGACTTTGATTCGACATTAGAAGTATATTGATTCTTCCTCAATAACCGAACAGTTTTTTCTGTAAATACTGCATATTGAATTTTATCCATAAATCTATTTTCTTCCCTATGAGTTCCAGTTTCGATAAGAATTCTCCCTCTAACTGTTTCTATACTTATGATATGAATATACCATACATAACACATAACGAATTGGTATGGATGATGAGATTCCATTGATACAAAGCCAATTCCAATAGACGTATTGAACATTCCCGTTGTCGTGCATCCAGCAGGAATTGAACCCGCAAATTTGCCAATTATGAGTTGGGCGCTTTAACCATTCAGCCATGGATGCATAAGGGGGATTATCATAGAATAAAGAAAGAAATATTGTAAAAGAAATATCATAAAGAAATATCATAGAAGAAAGAACTATCGTATCGGAGATTACCTAAAGAAATGGAAACCTATTTTCTTTTACTTTCTATTCAATATTTATAATGGGGAGGCACTCAAAATGAAGCATAAAATTTCACAACAAGATCCATTTCAACCCTGGATCTTCGAATTGAGAGAGATGTTAAGAGAGGTCAAGAACTCTCACGATTTGTTAGATTCGTGGACCCAAGTCGATTCAGTTAGAACTATCGTTTCTATTTTTTTCGAGCAAGAACGTTTTATGAAACTCTTCGACCCCCTAATTTGGAGGAGTTTACTCTCACGCGATTCACAGGGGTCAAGAAGCAATCGGTATTTCACGATCAAAGGGGCAGTACTGACGATCAAGGGTCTAGTCAAAGGTGCAGTATTGACGACCAAAGGTCTAGTACTGCTTGTAGTAGTGGTCCTTCTCTATCGCATGCATAATCGAGAAATGGTCGAAAGAAAAAATCTATATTTGATGGGGCTTCTGCCTAGGAATTCCTTTGGACCCAGAAATGCTCCATTGGAAAAATCTTTTGGGTCTATCAATAGGTTGATTGTTTCGCTCCTGTATCTTCCAAAAGGGAAAAAGATCTCTGAGAGTTGTTTCATGGATCCGAAAGAGAGTACTTGGGTTCTCCCAATAACTAAAACGAAAAAGTGTATCATGCCTGAATCTAACTGGGGTTCGCGGTGGTGGAGGAACCGGGTCGGAAAAAAGAGGGATTCTATTTGTAAGATATCTAATGAAACCCTGGCTGTAATTGAGATCTCATTCAAAGAGAAAGATATCAAATATCTGGAGTCTTCTTTTGTTTCCTATACGGATGATCGGATCCGCAAGGACCATGATTGGGAATTGTTTGATCGTCTTTCTCCGAGAAATAAGCGAAACATAATCAACTTGAATTCGGGACAGCTATTTGAAATCTTAGTGAAACACTGGATTTGTTATCTTATGTCTTCTTTTCGTGAAAAAAGACCAATTGAAGTGGAGGGTTTCTTCAAACAACAAGGAGCTGGGTCAACTATTCAATCAAATGATATTGAGCATCTTTCCCATCTCTTCTCGAGAAACAAGTGTGGTATTTCTTTGCTGCAAAATTGTATTCAATTTCATATGTGGCAATTCCGCCAAGATCTCTTCGTTAGTTGGAAGAAGAATCCGCACGAATCAGATTTCTTTAGGAAGGTGTCGAGAGAGAATTGGATTTGCTTAGACAATGTGTGGTTGATAAACAAGGATCGGTTTTTTCGCTTGTTTAGCAAGGTATGGAATGTATCGTCAAATATGCAATATGATTCCACAAGATCTAATTTCGTTCAAGTAAGGGATTCTAGCCAATTGAAAGGATCTTTTGATCAATCCATAGATCATTTCGATTCCATTCGTAATAAGGATTCGGAATATCACACATGGATCAATCAAAGAGAGATTCAAAAAGAAGGGTCGATTCTTTGGGATCCTTCCTTTCTTCAAACGGAAGGAGCAGAGATAGAATCAGACCGATTCCCGAAAAGCCTTTCTGGAGATTCCTCAATGTCCCGGCTATTCACGGAACGTGAGAAGCAGATGAATAATCATCCGCTTCCGGAAGAAATCGAAGAATTTCTTGGGAATCCTACAAGATCAATTCGTTCTTTTTTCTCTGACAGATGGTCAGAACTTCATCTGGGTTCGAATCCTACTAAGAGGTCCACCAGAGATCAGAAATTATTGAAGAAACAACAAGATCTTTCTTTTGTCCCATCCCGGCGATCGGAAAAAAAAGAAATCATTGATATATTCAAGATAATTGCGTATTTACAAAATACCGTCACAATTCATCCTATTGCATCAAATCCGGGATGTGATAGGGTTCCGAAGGATGAACCGGATATGGGCAGTTCCAACAAGATTTCATTCTTGAACCAAAATCCATTTTTTGATTTATTTCATCTATTCCATGACCGGAAGAGGGGAGGATACGTGGGGCGCCACGATTTTGAATCAGAAGAGAGATTTCAAGGAGTGGCAGATCTATTCACTCTATCAATAACCGAGCCGGATCTGGTGTATCATAAGGGTTTTGCCTTTTCTATTGATTCCTGCGGATTGGATCAAAAAAAATTCTTGAACGAGGTATTCAACTCCAGGGATGAATCGACAAAGAAATCTTTATTGGTTCTACCTCCTATGTTTTCTGAAGAAAATGAATCTTTTTATCGAAGGATCAGAAAAAAAGGGGTCCAGATCTCCTGCGGGAATGCTTTGGAAGATCCAAAACCAAAAAGAGTGGTATTTGCTATCAACACCATACTGAAGGCATTCAATCAACATAGATTGATCCAAAATCTGATTCCAATCCAATATAGCATCCATGGGTACATAAGAAATGTATCAAATCGATTCTTTTTAATGAATAGATCCGATTGCAACTTCGAATACGGAATTCAAAGGGATCAAATAGGAAATGATACTCTGAATCAGAGAACTCAAAGGAAATTTACGATCAACCAACATTTATCGAATTTGAAAAAGAGTCATAAGAAATGGTTCGATCCTCTTATTTCTCGAAGCGAGAGATCCATGAATCGGGATCCTGATGCATATAGATACAAATGGTCCAATGGGAGCAAGAGTTTCCAGGAGGATTTGGAACATTTCGTTTCTGAGCAGAAGAGCCGTTTTCAAGTAGTCTTCGATCGATTAGGTATTAATCAATATTTGATTGATTGGTCTGAGGTTATCGAAAAAATTGATTGGTCGGAGGTTATCAAAAAAAAAATTGATTGGTATTGGTCGGAATTTTTCGACAAAAAAGATCCTTCTAAGTCACTTCGTTTCCTTTTGTCGAAGTTACTTCCCCTTTTGTCCTATTTGTCCAATTTGTCCAAGTCGCTTCTTTTCTTTTTGTTTAGGTCACTTCCTTTTTTCTTTGTGAGTATCGGGAATAGCCCCATTCATAGGTCCGAGATCCACATCTATGAGTTGAAGGGTCCAACTGATCAACGCTTCAATCAGTTGTTAGAATCAATAGGTCTTCAAATCGTTCATTTGAATAAATTGAAACCCTTCTTATTGGATGATCATGATACTTCCCAAAAATCGAAATTCTTGATCAATGGAGGAAGAGTATCACCGTTTTTGTTCAATAAGATACCGAAGTGGATGATTGACTCATTCCATACTAGAAAAAATCGCAGGAAATCTTTTGAGAAGACCGATTCCTATTTCTCAATGATATCCCACGATCGAGACAATTGGCTGAATCCCGTGAAACCATTTCATAGAAGTTCATTGATATCCTCTTTTTATAAAGCAAATCGACTTCGATTCTTGAATAATCCACATCACTTCTGGTTCTATTGTAACAAAGGATTCCCTTTTTATGTGGAAAGGACCCCTATCAATAATTATGATCTTACGTATGGACAATTCCTCAATATCTTTTTCATTCGCAACAAAATATTTTCTTTGCACGTCGGTAAAAAAAAAGATGTTTTTTTGGAAAAAGATACTATTTCACCGATCGAGTCACAGGTATCTAAGATATGCATACCTAAGAATTTTCCGCCGAGTGGTGCCGAACCGGATAACTTGGACAAATCTTTTCATTTTCCAATTCGATCCGCTCCATTCGTTCGTAGAGCTCTTTACTCGATCGCAGACATTTTTGGAACACCTCTAAGAGAGGGACAATTAGTCAATTTTGAAAGAATTTATTGTCAAGCTCTTTCAGATATGAATCCATCTGATTCAGAAGGGAAGAACTTGCATCAGTTTCTCAATTTCAATTCAAAGATGGGTTTGATTGACTCTGAGAAATATTTATTACCATCCGAAAAGAGGAAAAAACGGAGTCTTTATCTAAATAAATGCGTTGAGGAAGGGCAGATGTATAGAACCTATAGTGCTTTTTCAACTCTCTCAAATATGTTTCAAACATATATGCCATGGTTCTTTACTTCGACAGGGTACAAATATCTCAATTTCATTCTTTTAGATACTTTCAAAAAAGTATATAATTCAGACCTATTGAGGATAGCGATACTAAGTAGCAGTCAAAAATTGTTATCCCTTTTTGAAGATATTATAGATAGATTAGATATAGATATATCATGGCCAATTCTTCAGAACAAATTGCGGGAGATTCTTCTTCCACAAAGGAATCTGATAAGCGAGATTTCGAGTAAGTGTTTACATAATCTTCTTCTGTCCGAAGAAATGCTTCGTCGAGATAATGAGTCACCCGTTTCATTGATATGGGAATTTCCGGGATCACCAAATGTTCGGGAGTTGCTCTATTCAATCCTTTTCCTTCTTCTTGTTGCTGGATATATCGTTCGTAGACATCTTCTCGTTGTTTCCCGAGCCTCTAGGGAGTTACAGACAGAGTTGGAAAAGATCAAATCTTTGATGATTCCATCATACATGATTGAGTTGCGAAAACTTCTGGATAGGTATCCTACATCTGAACTGAATTCTTTCTGGTTAAAGAATCTCTTTCTAGCTGCTTTAGGATATTTTCTAGAAGAAATACGGGCTTTTGGCGGCAAGATGCTATCGGGTGGTGGTCCCGCTTATGGGGTCAAATCAATACCTTCTAAGAAGAAATATTGGAATATCAATCTCATTGATATCATCGATTTCCTAAGTATCATACCCAATCCCATCAATCGAATCACTTTTTCGAGAAATACGAGACATCTAAGTCGTACAAGTAAAGAGATCTATTCATTACTAAGAAAAAGAAAAAATGTGAACAGTGGTTGGATTGATGATAAGATCGAATCCTGGGTCGCGAATACTGATTCGATTGATGATGCCGAAAGAGAATTCTTGGTTCAGTTCTCCATCTTAAGGAAAGAAAAAAGGATTGATAAAATTCTATGGAGTCTGACTGATAGTGATCATTTATCAAAGAATGGTTCTAGTTATCAAATGATTGAACAACCAGGATCGGTTTACTTACGATACTTAGTTGACATTCATAAAAAGTATCTAATGAATTATGAGTTTCATAGACCCTCTTTAGCAGAAAGACGAGTATTCCTTGCGCATTATCAGACAATCACTTATTCACAAACCTCGTTTGGGGCTAATAGTTTTCATTTCCCATCTCATGGAAAACCCTTTTCACTCCGCTTAGGCCTATCCCCCTCTAGGGGTATTTTAGTGATAGGTTCTATAGGAACTGGACGATCCTATTTGGTCAAATACCTAGCGACAAACTCCTATCTTCCTTTCATTACAGTAGTTCCGAACAAGTTCCTGGATGAAAGGCCTCAATTTTTTGAGGATATTTATGATGATAGTGATGGTGAGGATATTTTTGATAATAGTGGTGCTCATCATACTCATCATAGTGAGGATATTGAGGATATTGATGATAGTGAGGATAGTGAGGATATTGATGGGGAGCTGCTAACTATGACGAATGAGGAGGTGGATATGGTAGACCGCTTTTATATCACCTTTCAACTCGAATTAGCAAAAGCAATGTCTCCTTGCATACTATGGATTCCAAACATTCATGATCTGTCTCTGGATGCGTCGAATTACTTATCCCTCGGTCTATTAGTGAACCATCTCTCCAGGGATTGTGAAAGATCCTCCAATAGCAATATTCTTGTTATTGCGTCGACTCATATTCCCAAAAAAGTGGATCCCGGTCTAATAGCTGCGAATAAATTCAATACGTGCATTAAGATACGAAGGCTTCTTATTCCACAACAACGAAAGCACTTTTTCACTCTTTCATATACTCGGGGATTTCCTTTGGAAAAGAAAATCTTCCATACGAATGCTAGTGGATTCGGGTCCATAACCATGGGTTCCGATGTACGAGATCTTGTATCACTTACCAATGAGGCCCTATCAATTAGTATTACACAGAAGAAATCCATTATAGACACTAATACAATTCGATCCGCTCTTCATAGAAAAACTTGGGATTTGCGATCCCAGGTAAGCTCGGTTCAGGATCATGAGATCCTTTTCTATCAGATAGGAAGGGCTGTTGCACAAACAGTACTTCTAAGTAATTGCCCCATAGATCCTATATCTATCTATATGAAGAAATCATCTATGGAAGGGGATTCTTATGTGTACAAATTGTACTTCGAGCTTGGAACGAGCATGAAGA